AAGAATATCTGGTTCCATTGTTTCTTTTTTTTTTTATTCCATAACAAGCCTTTTTGTTTCAAATAATAGTCATTGGAACAAAAAAAAGGCCCGGCGAGGTACTGACCTGGCCAGGCCGTGGAATTTTAAAAAGCTCTTGCAGACGAAATCAAAGAGGTACTTTTTATATTATTTATATATTTCTTACTTATATAAATTACTACTATATATTTTATTTTTTACTTATAAAATATATATTTTTTTATTATTTTATTTAGGTATTTATAATTATATAGGTAATTATATATATATTAATATGAATTTATATTCATTTTATATTCATTGGAATAGTGGATTGGAGATATTTCTTTCGAGCCCTTCTTACTTTATTTTATATCAATGGAATTACTTTTTTTCTATATTTTGTATATTTTTATATGTCTAGATAATTATATATCTATATAATAAACTAAATAAACTAATAATAGAATAAAAATAATATAATAAAAATAATATAATAATATAATATAAAGAAGAGGTATAAAAGAAAGACCCTTTTTTCAAACCTTACTTTTTGTGTAATGTAACATAGTAATTATCCTTTTCAGATGGGGGAGATGGCTGAGTGGACTAAAGCGTCGGATTGCTAATCCGTTGTACGGGTTTTTCGTACCGAGGGTTCGAATCCCTCTCTTTCCGCTTTTGTCAATGACTTGGTATTTTTTTTTTATTTATCTTTCAATTTAGACGAGTCTTTTTTTTTTATTTAATAGTTAAAGATGTGGAATAGATAAAATCCTAAGAACATTTAAAAATCGATCAAGGAAAATAAAAACTTTCTTTTTTATTCGTCACGTCCAGGATTACGTCCTGGATCATTAGATAGGAATCCGAAGATAAAGAGAGAAACAAAGAATATCACTACTGTGTAAACAAATAGTTTGAGAGTAAGCATGACACAATCTCCAAGATCATTTTTTTTGGGGGGAAAAAAAAAGAGAATAGATTCTCCATTTTTATACCACATATATCTTATTTTGACACCAAGAAATGGTTTTTATAAATCTAGAAATAGAAAATAATTTTCAGAAATTCATTTATAATGGAATATGAGTCAAGTCTTTCATTACCCATTTTTTTCATACCCACAATTAGATATTGTGGGGGACTCTAATAAGTTCTTTCAATGTAAAAAAGGTCCGAATGCGGAAATGAGGTGATCCCCAGACTTTTTGTGGCGATACAAGAATTTCAATATTTGAATCGAAGTTTTATACTATAAAACTTATCTGATCTTATCATATCAATTGTTAGAATTTTTTTTAGAACAAATCATGAATTTTTCTAGGACAGTATTCAAGATCTCATCGAAAACTTACAGCAGCTTGCCAAACAAAAGCTAAGAGAAAAAATAGCAGAGGTATTACTGGCATAATATCTACGATTGGATTCAAAAAAGCGTAGGCCTCGGGCAATTTGGCGAAGAAAAAACTATTTGAAGAAAGAGCAGAATTAAGCCAGATACAGATCAAACTAAAGATATTAAGCATAACAAACATTTTGTTCTTTGTTTTGTTCTTGAAGATAATTGTATTTATTTTGATTTTGATTGAGTTCTTAATATGAGTTATTAATAATTGATAATATAATGTTATTTTTTTTTAGTTTAAGTTATAGAAAAAAATGAGTAAAAACTCAAAATTAAAAAATAAAAAGAAGGTAGACGTAGACCAAAAAACTTTTCTTTGATTTGAACTAACTCAATCAAAAATACTTCAATTCTAAAATGAAAAGAGAATAGAAGAAATCATACTTTCATACAATATCTTAATTGAATTATATGTAATGATCAATAAATTTCGTTTAATTTGATATCTAAATGTATCAAAATCCTAGTGCCAACCTATTCTATAGATATTTGGACTATAATTGACGAACAACTAATAACAATATTAGTGTTTATTAATGTCGAATATAAATATAAAATGGGGCGTGGCTAAGTGGTAAGGCAACGGGTTTTGGTCCCGGTATTCGGAGGTTCGAATCCTTCCGTCCCAGAACATACCTATTATATATATCATATCAGATTATATATATTGTAATATTGTATTAGAATACATATTTTCTATCATAAGAAAAGATTGTCTTTTTTTTTTTTTAAACAACTTTCTGTTTTTTTATTAAGACTATAATCAAATAATATATAATATTATATAGAATATGATTCTTTTTTCTTATTATTCTTATAATGATTGATTCTTATCTTCTTATCTGAATTATATCTTTTTCAAAAATGGAATCGTATTCAAATAACACCAAATATAATTGAATCGATTTGTATCCAGGTAAGATGGGAGCATAGATCAAAAGAAGAGAAAAGAGTTTTAATTAAAAAAGCAAAATCCGGGGACGGGCTTTTCATTGTATGCCTATCCCTCTCATATTGAAGTTCGTTAGTCATAAAAAAGAAAAAAAAAAAGCCTTACTTACGATATCCATTGGAATTTTAAATGCTGCATTTTAAGTGGTGCAGCCTGATTTAAAATTTTTAAAATTAGAAACACGGGTGTGTTTTTGATATTGGGGTACTAATTAACTTCAATCAATAATCTATAGGATTAGGATTCTTTTTTGTATTTTCTCTAATGAATAATTGTAAATCTATGTAACAATTGAGACAAAGTTTAATATCTTATTCACTTTACCTTAGGTAAAGGTTGCAAAAAGATTATTGAATTTTTTCAAGTCAAATAAACTACGCAGAAAATGAGGAAATGCTTATATGTATGTCTTGTTATCGTTCTATTTCATTGAAAACTTTATTTATTTCAATTCATTTTTGCGAAAATAGATTTGTGATCCCTAAATGAAAAATATTTAACATAGAATATATAGAATATATATATAATTACTTTCAAAAACATTTGTTTAGATCTGATAGATATGGGAATCTCCTATTCTTTTCTTTCGATTATGATTTATCAAAAATAATAACAACCCCAATACTCCCTTAAATCAGTCTTTATTCTCCACCCCATTAAATTAATTAAACTAATGAAAAAAAAACAAATTTAATTTTTTTTTGATCTATCTCTATCTATTTGTTTGAAATGATTGATGTTTTAATCAGAATATGAATTTCTCTCTCTTATTATGAGAATACGGTTTTTACTTTTACTGTAAAACTTTATTCAAATAATGTAATGATATTGAAATAGGAAATCTTTCAATCAATTTAATCTTTTGAATAATGTCTTACGAGTCCTTGGTACTTGAAGAAGTGTTAAATTGATAAATCTATTTTTTCAAGTCACTTGAAGATTGAAGATGCAGATTAAAAAAAAAAAGAACTTATTTGTGTTATTTATTATTTCGAATTTTTATATTAGAATTTGAAATTCTAATATAAAAATCTATGGAGTTAAATTGAATTCTTGCTGATACTTCTTCATAAATTACCTATTCATAAAAGTATAGATTACTATGTACCGATAGAACCAATGATTATTCATGATTCCATAATTGAATCAATTACATACTGGTTACAGCAACCTACTAGAAAAATGTTATGGTAAAACTTCGTTTAAAACGATGTGGTAGAAAGCAACGTGCGACTTGAAGGATATGGTCGGTTGTGGATTCTGACATCCGCCATTTTTTTTTATATTCATTATATAGGAATGAGGGTGCTTCTGGCTCGACATCGTTTGTTCTGTTCCACTAGAAAAACCTCATTTTTGGGGGGTTGTGGTGTAAATAGTACATGATCATGATGGAGCTCGAGTAAAAAGTATTGATTCATTTTTTAGGGGCACGGATCTAGGGTTAGTGTTAATTAATAAGTTGAAACAACTTCGTAAGTATATTTTCGATATAGAAATCGAAAGGATCCAATTCTAGCAAGTTTAAAATTCATAAGGAAAATTGCTTGGAATTGGTAAAACTGTTTCGATCAAAAGTGTATCACGCGGGAATCAACCATTTGTATGATTCTTTGATAGAAAGAAATTACAAAAATGGTATGTTGCTGCCATTTTTTGAAATGATTAAAGATCACCGAAGTCATGTCTAAACCCAACGATTCAAGGGAACGATAAAGAATTCTGGAACAAGTAAATACCGTTTTCAGTTGTCTCAATAAATAGATCATAATGAAGAATCAAAAAAATTCTAAAGGAGACAGACAAAAAATGCGTGGTTAGAGACCGCTCAATAAACGAAATGCCTAAAGGTTTTCTTTTGGGTTATTTGAAAATTATCCAACTTGAGTTATGAGGATGTGAATACGAATGATTTTTTTTCTTTTTTCGGACAATAATAAGAATAAGGAAAAGCACTTAAATCATAGTTTAATTGATTTGATGATTTTATGGATCTATTTAATATGAATTCAAAATTCTATACATAGACATAATTTCGAATTTGCTTGAGCCGTACGAAGCGAAAACTTCTTATACGTTTCTAGGGGGGGAGTATTATTCATCTACATCTATCCCAATGGGTGGTTTATCGAATCGTTGCAATTGATGTTCGATCCCGAAGAGAAGGAAGAGATCTTCGGAAAGTGGGTTTTTATGATCCGATAAATAATCAAACTTATTTAAATGTTCCCGCTATTCTATATTTCCTTGAAAAGGGCGCTCAACCTACGGGAACTGTTCATGATATTTCAAAGAAGGCGGGAGTTTTTATGGAACTTTCCTTTAATCAACAGATGAAATTAAATTAATGAAATAAAAAAAAGGGGGAGGGGGATGACTTGTATATAACTTTGTATAAACTTTTCTATATTACTCCCCCTCTTTTGTTCTATTCCTACCCATTTATTATTACTACCACAAAATGTTGTCGTCTATAACGACAACATTTTATTTTTTTTATTTTAGTAAGATAAATTCATATAAGACAGATAAATAGAAAAAAAAGAAAGTGAATAAATGAAGTAGTTGGATCTATAAATAGAAAATCTTATATTATTGCTAATTCAATCAATAATGGTTGGTTTTCGTTGAAACTTTCACTTTCTTTTTTTTTTTTTATGAACTGAACAAATCAAATAAAAAAAACATGGTATTTAAGCTTGCTTTTTTTACTTATATTGATTGAGTAAACCCAAGCAATATTTTTTTATACTTCTCTCCGAATTTTTTTTACACCTATACCTTTTTGTATCTATCTTTATTATCTATGCAGTGTCAATTCAATACAAGTCATTCGTTTTTTTTTATTTGATTTGGATTATAGTTATAGTAATTCAATAAAATATTGAATTTCATAATAAAATATTGTTGAATTAAATAGAAAATATTGAATCATTTTGTATTTTAATTTATGGTTTTCTACATTATGTTCTTTTCTCAACATTCATATTGACAACAGTATATCAAACAAATATAATCCGATCGTGAATAAATGTATCTATTTCTCTGTTCTATAGACTTGGTTTTTTTTTTTTACTTTATTCAAACGATGGGTTCATTGGATTTGCTGGGATACAAGAAGTCTTTCTTTTTTTTTAATAAAAAAAATGGATAAGATAATAATGTATAACATACGAACAAAATCTGTGGTAGTCGATCAATTTACATTTGATTTATATTTTTATCTTAATCTATCTTCTTATTTTAGACGTCATTGTATTTTCATCTGATATGTTCATTTTTATGTTCAGAATCGCTTAGAAATATTTTTTCTATTTTAATATTTTGATTGCGTTGTTTAATTCAATCTCTTTTTTGATTCCGATTGGATCTATACATTTTGATTCGGGTTGCTAACTCAACGGTAGAGTACTCGGCTTTTAAGTGCGACTAGCATTTTTTACACATTTGTATGAAGTAACGGATTCGTCGATACCATCGGTAGAGCTTTGTAAGACCGCGACTGATCCTGAAAGGAAGGAATGGAAAAAGCAGCATGTCGTATTAATGGAGAATTTTGAGAATATTTTATTCGTATCTTATCAGATCGATACAAAATCTTGTTTGAATTCTTGACGCGAAAAAAAAAAGAAAAAAAGATTAAAGTTGGATTAAGTGAATAAATGGATAGAGCCCCTTGGCTCCAATTCTAGGGAAACAAAAAAAAGCAACGAGTTTATGTTCTTAATTTGAATAATTACCCGATCTAATTAAACGTTAAAAATATATTAGTGCTTGATACGGTAAATGTTTTTACCATAAGTAGATTATCGATTTTTTTTAATCCTAATTATTAGTAGATATTCTCCATTAGAGTGTGGGGATGAATGTGTAGAAAAGCAGTATATTGATAAAAATATTTTTTTTTTCCAAAATCAAAAGAGCGATTGGGTTGAAAAAATAAAGGATTTCTAACCATCTTGTTATCCTATAATGAACATAAACCGATTTAATTAGATTTTCATTAGATGGAAAAAGAAAGGATAAAGAGTCCGTTGATAAGTCTTATCTGTTTCCGGGGTATCTATCTAGTCTTTTCTTAAATATCCTGTTTTGACTGTATCGTACTATAGTGTCATTTAATAACCCAAGAAATAAAATCTCCTATCCCTGGTTTCAATCTAATTTTAAATAAATGGAGGAATTAAAAGGATATTTAGAACTAGATAGATTTAGGCAACATGACTTCCTATACCCACTTATCTTTCGGGAGTATATTTATGCACTTGTTCATGATCATGGTTTAAATAGATCTATTTTGTTGGAAAATGTAGCTTATGATAATAAATCTAGTTTACTGATTGTAAAACGTTTAATTACGCGAATGTATCAACAGAATCATTTGCTGATTTCCACTAATGATTCTAACCAAAATTCATTTTTAGGATACAACAAGAATTTGTATTCTCAAATTATATCAGAAGGATTTGCAGTCATTGCGGAAATTCCATTTTCTTTACGATTAATATCTTCCTTAGAAGGGGCACAAATCGTAAGATCTTACAATTTTCGATCCATTCATTCAATATTTCCTTTTTTAGAGGACAAATTCCCACATTTAAATTATGTGGCAGATGTACTAATACCCTACCCCATCCATCTGGAAATCTTGATTCAAACCCTTCGCTACCGGGTGAAAGATGCCTCCTCTTTGCATTTATTGCGGTTCTTTCTTCATGAGTATTCGAATTGGAATATTGTTATTATTCCAAATAAAGCTATTTCTTTTTTTTCAAAAAGTAATTCAAGATTATTGTTATTCTTATATAATTCTCATATATGTGAATACGAATCTGTCTTCCTTTTTCTCCGTAAACAATCTTCTCATTTACGATTAACATCTTCTGGAGTCCTTTTTGAGCGAATTTATTTACATAGAAAAAAAATAAAACATCTTGTCGAAGTCTTTGCTAATGATTTTCCGGGCACCCTATGTTTCCTGAAGGATCCTTTCATTCATTATGTTAGATATCAAGGAAAATCAATTCTGGCTTCAAAAGATACGCCTCTTCTGATGAATAAATGGAAATATTACCTTGTCAATTTATGGGAATGTCATTTTTATGTGTGGTTTCACTTGGGAAGAATCTATATAAATAAA